TAATTAAATTTGTGTTATATATATATATATATATATATATATATATTATATAAATAAACTAATGAAATTGGTTCATGAATTATTTAATTTGTAAACATTTATAAAATTTATTTTAAGGTGAATTTTTTTTTCAAAAAAAAAAATTCAGGCATATAAATTTTTTAATTTATTATTAATTATTTATATATATATATATATTTATAATATTAATATAATTATATATTTATAAATTTTTATTTTATTAATATAATATTTATAATATTTTTTTATTTATTGAATTATTAAAATTTATTATTTAAATTATATTTATAAACATATTAGAAAAAAGAAGAAATAAAATTAATAAATATTTAATTTAAATATTATATATAAAAAAAAAAAAAAAAAATCTATATGAAAAAATTCAAAAATAGATAAAAATTTATGATTTGAGAATTTTATTTTAAGTTTAATTTACATGTAAATTTTAGTATGAATTTTATTATATTTTAAAAATATAATAATTTATTTACAGTAATTAAAATTAAAAATTTAAGAAATTAAGATTTAGTAATACAATAATAAATAACAAATTTTGTGCCAGCAGTTGCGGTTATACAAAAATTTAAATAAATTTTATTAGTAAAAATAAATAATTTAGTTTTAAATTAAATTTAAAATTATTAAGTGAAATTTTAATTTTTAAAAAATTTATTTAATAAATATGAATTTAAAAATTTTATTGATAAACTAGGATTAGATACCCTATTATAAAAAATTAATTTTTAATACTAAAAAAGTAAATAATTATTTATTGAAACTTAAATAATTTGGCGGTATTTTAGTTCATTTAGAGGAATCTGTCTATTAATTGATAATCCACGAATAATTATATTTAATTTAAAATTTTATATATCGTTGTTAAAAAAATATTTTTTTAAAATAATAATATTTTAAAATTTTTAATAAAAATTAATTCAGATCAAGATGTAGATAATAATTAAAATTTAAGATGGATTACAATATAAATATATAAATGGAAAATAATTTGAAATAATTATTTGAAAGTGGATTTAAATGTAATTTTGAATAATTTTTTAAAATGATTAAAAATTGAAATATGTACATATTGCCCGTCACTTTCATTTAAAAATTGGAATAAGTCGTAACAAAGTAGAGGTACTGGAAAGTGTTTCTAGAAAGACAAATTAGAGCTTGTTAAAGTATTTCATTTACATTGAAAAGAAATTATTAATTATAATTAGTTTGAAGGGTAAAATTAATAAATAAAATAAATATAAAAAAAATTTTTAATATAAAATAATTAATGGGGGTTAAAGTATTTTATAGAAAAAAATTAAAAAATTTATAGTTAAATAGTATTGTGAAAGAAATTTGAAAAATATTAAAAAAAAATTATTTAAAAGTAATTTTAATTTAATGTATCTTGTGTATCAGAGTTTATTAAAAAATAATTTTATGAAAAATTATTTCGAATTTAAAAGAGTTAATTAATTAAAAAAGTTAATATAATATAATTATTTTAAATAATTAATTGGAAATGATAAGTTAATCGTTTTTAAATATATCTAATTTTTTAGGAAAAAAATTTAATTTTGAATTAAATTATAATTATTAATTAATTAATTAATTAATAAAAATTTTAATTTAATATTTTAGGGGATAAGCTTTAAATTAAAGTATTATAATTATGTTAAATTTAAATTGAAAATTTTAAAATTTATATTTTTTAAAAATTATAGTTTTTTATAAATAATTTCATTTAATTAAAATTTAATATTAAATTTAATTTTTTACAAAAAAATAATTTTTAATAAAAATAAATTAGAAATAATGATAAAATTAGTATATAATTTAAAAAATTTTATAAAAATTATTTAAATTAATAAAAAGGAATTCGGCAAATATTTATATTCACTTGTTTATCAAAAACATGTCTTTTTGATAATAATTTAAAGTCTAATCTGCCCACTGAAATAAAATTTAAAGGGCTGCAGTATATTGACTGTACAAAGGTAGCATAGTCATTAGTCTTTTAATTGAAGACTTGTATGAATGATTTGATGAAATATAAGCTGTCTCTTTATTAATAATAGAATTTAATTTTTTAGTTAAAAAGCTAAAATTTTTATAAAAGACGAGAAGACCCTATAGAGTTTAATTTTTTAATTTTTGTAGGTATTTTATAAAATTTAAAATTTATAAAAATTAAAAAATTTTGTTGGGGTGATAGAAAAATTTAATAAACTTTTTTTTTAAAAATTAACATTAATTTATGAATTTTTGATCCATAAATTATGATTATAAGATTAAATTACCTTAGGGATAACAGCGTAATTTTTTTTTTTAGTTCAAATAAAAATGAAAGTTTGCGACCTCGATGTTGGATTAAGATAAAATATAAATGCAAAAGTTTAAAATTTTGATCTGTTCGATCATTAAAATCTTACATGATCTGAGTTCAAACCGGTGTGAGCCAGGTTGGTTTCTATCTTTATAATAATAAAATAGTTTAGTACGAAAGGATCAATTATTTTAAATAATTTAATTTTTAGAATATTATAAAATATTTTTTACTATTTTGGCAGAATAATGTAATGGTTTTAGAAATCATAAATATATAATTAATTATATAAGTAGTAAATGTTATTAATAGAAAGATTAAATATTATTTTAGGGTTATTAATTTTATTTATTGGGGTATTAATTGGAGTAGCTTTTTTAACTTTATTAGAGCGAAAAGTTTTAGGTTATATTCAGATTCGAAAAGGTCCAAATAAAATAGGGTATATAGGACTTTTACAACCTTTTTCTGATGGTATTAAGTTATTTAGTAAAGAACAAGTTTATTTAAATTATTCTAATTATTTGTATTATTATTATTCTCCTGTTATAGGATTTTTTTTATCTTTAATTATTTGAAGATTAATTCCTTATTATTTTAATTTAATTATATTTAATTTAGGAATTTTATTTTTTTTTTGTTGCACAAGTGTTGGGGTTTATATTTTATTAATAGCTGGGTGATCGTCTAATTCTAATTATTCTATATTAGGAGGTTTACGAGCGGTAGCTCAGACAATTTCTTATGAAGTTAGTTTAGCTTTAATTTTAGGATCTTCTTTATTATTAATTATAGATTTTAATTTATTGAGTTTAAGAATTTTTCAAGAAAAAATTTGATTTATATTTTTAATAATACCTTTAGGTTTATGTATATTTTCTTCTATATTGGCTGAGACTAATCGAACACCTTTTGATTTTGCTGAGGGGGAAAGAGAATTAGTTTCAGGGTTTAATATTGAGTATAGAAGAGGGGGATTTGCAATGATTTTTTTAGCTGAATATTCAAGAATTTTATTTATAAGAATAATATTTGTTTTATTATATATGGGAGGTTATGATTTAAGATTAATATTTTATTTAAAATTAAGATTTATTTCTTACATATTTATTTGGGTTCGAGGTACTTTACCTCGTTATCGTTATGATAAATTGATGTATTTATGTTGAAAGGTTTATTTACCTATTTCTTTAAATATAATAATTTTATATTTAGGACTAAAAATATTTATTATTTAATAAATATTTTTAGTATAAATTAATAGAATATTTATTCTTTCTTAAGTTTTCAAAACAAATGCTTTTACAAGCTCATTAATTAATAATTAAAAATTAATTTATCTCAAATTTTATTTATAATAGGATTAATAATATAGTAAGAAAAATAGATAACGGTTAAAAATTGTCCTGTTAAAATATAAGGTGTTTCTACTGGACGAGCTCCAATTCAAGTTAAAAGAATAATAGTAGTAACTATTGATCAAAAAATAATTTGATTAATTGGGTAAAATTGAATTCCTTGTATTTTTTTATTAAAAGTAAAAGGTAGAATAGCAATAATTAAAATTGATATGAGTAATGCAATTACTCCTCCTAATTTATTAGGAATAGAGCGTAAAATTGCATAAGCAAATAAAAAATATCATTCAGGTTGGATATGAACAGGGGTAACTAAAGGATTAGCGGGGATAAAATTATCTGGGTCTCCTAATATATATGGATTAGTAAGTGTTAATATAATTAAAATAAATAAGATAATAATAAAACCAATTAAGTCTTTAAATGTAAAATAAGGATGAAAAGGAATTTTATCTAAATTACTATTAATTCCTAATGGATTATTAGATCCTGTTTGGTGTAAAAATAATAAATGAATTATAGTTATAGCTAAAATAATAAAGGGTATAAGAAAATGAAATGTATAAAATCGAGTTAAAGTTGGGTTATCAACAGCAAATCCCCCTCAAATTCAGTTTAGTAAAGATGTTCCTAAATAGGGGATTGCAGATAATAAATTTGTAATTACTGTTGCTCCTCAAAAAGATATTTGCCCTCAAGGTAGAACATATCCTATAAATGCTGTTATTATTAATAAAAAAAGAATAGCAATTCCTACTATTCAAGTATAAATAAAATTAAATGATTCATAATAAATTCCTCGGCCTACATGAATATAAATACAAATAAAGAAAAAAGAGGCTCCATTGGCATGTAGAGTTCGAATTAATCATCCATAATTTACATTTCGGCAAATATAATTTACTCTATAAAAAGCTAATTCAATATTTGCATAATAATATATAGTTAAAAATAATCCTGTAACAATTTGTGTGATTAAACATAAAGCTAGTAAAGATCCAAAATTTCATCAGGCTGAAATATTAGAAGGTGAGGGGAGGTCTACTAAGGAATTATTTATAATTTTAATTAAAGGGTGGGTTTTTCGTAAAGGTAAATATTTATTTATCATTAGTTAAAAGATCGTAAAGGACCAAAAAAAATATTAGTAATTTTAATAACAGCAATTAAAGTAATAAATAAGTAAATAATGATTATTATAATTAATATAAAAGTTTGTTTATCATATAATTTTGAAAGATTAGTTTTATATTCATTAAAAAATAAATAATTTTGGTTAAAATTATTTATTTCTTCATTAATAAAAAAATCGGAGAATATATAATTTTTAGCTGAGATTATTATAATGATAATAAAAAAACTTAAAAAAACTAAATTAATTTTTATTTTTGTTGAAAATTTAATTAGTTCATTAGAAGCAATTCTAGAAACATAAATAAATAAAACTAAAAGACCTCCTAAAAAAACTAAAAAAAGAATGTAAGAGAATCAATAAGTATTAATGTATATTCCTATTAATAAAGATAAAAGTATAGTTTGGCAAAGAATTAGTAATCCTATAGCTAATGGGTGGTTAATAAAAAATATAAAAAAAGATAAAAAAATTATAAAAAAAGAGATTGTTAATTTTAAAATTTCAAAGAATAGTTTAATAAAAATAATAATTTTGGAGATTATTGATGAGAATAAATTCTTTTCTTTGAAGTTTTTAAATAATATTATTATTTTTGATTTACAAGACCAATGTTTTATTTAAACTATAAAAACACTAATGATAAAATTTGTAATTTTTATTATATTTTTTTTAGGTAATATAATTTTTGTTAGAAAACATAAACATTTATTAATTGTTTTATTGAGATTAGAATTTATTGTTTTAAGAATTTATTTTTTAATAATATATTATTTTATAATAATATATTATGATATATATATATTAATGGTTTTTTTAGTTTTTTCTGTTTGTGAGGGGGCTCTTGGTCTTTCAATTTTAGTTTCGATAATTCGAACTTATGGAAATGATTATTTTCAAAGTTATAATTTATTATGATAAGAATTTTTTTTTATTTTGTATTTATGATACCTTTATGTTTTTTAAAAAATATATTTTGATTGGTTCAAATTATATTATTTTTTTCGGCTTTTTTATTTATAAATTTTAGTTTAAGAGTAATAAATTTTTGTAATTTAAGTTATATAATAGGATGTGATATAATTTCTTTTGGTTTAATTTTATTAAGAATTTGAATTTGTTCATTAATAATTATATCAAGAGAAAGATTATTTAAAACAAATTATTATTGAAATTTATTTTTAATTAATATTTTATTTTTAATAGTTATATTATATTTAACTTTTTCTATAATAAATATTTTAATATTTTATTTATTTTTTGAGGGAAGATTAATTCCTACTTTAATTTTAATTTTAGGTTGAGGTTATCAGCCTGAACGAATTCAGGCTGGGCTATATTTATTGTTTTATACTTTATTTGTTTCTTTACCTCTATTACTAGGGTTATTTTTTATTTTTGAAAATATTAATAGAATAATAATATATATATATAAATTTTTTTATAGAAATTCTTTAATTTTATATTTATCTATAGTTTTAGCTTTTTTTGTAAAAATACCTATATATTTTGTACATTTATGATTACCAAAAGCTCATGTTGAAGCTCCTATTTCTGGGTCAATAATTTTAGCTGGGATTATACTAAAGTTAGGGGGTTATGGTTTATTACGAGTAATAATTATTTTTCAAAAAATAACTTTAAAAATTGGTAATTTATGAATTGTAATTAGATTATTAGGAGGGGTATTTATTAGATTAAAATGTTTTTGTCAAGTAGATATAAAATCTTTAATTGCATATTCTTCAGTTGCGCATATAGGTTTAGTGATTGGGGGGATTATAACTATAAATTATTGAGGATTTTTAGGGTCTTATGTTTTAATGATTGGTCATGGGTTATGCTCTTCTGGAATATTTTGTTTATCAAATATTAATTATGAGCGGTTAGGAAGACGAAGTTTATTTATTAATAAGGGGATAATAAGATTTATGCCTTCAATAAGATTATGATGATTCTTATTTATAATTGGGAATATAGCAGCTCCCCCCTCAATAAATTTTTTGGGTGAAGTTGAGTTAATTAATAGAATAGTAAGATGATCTTCTTTAACTATAATTATATTAATATTAATTTCTTTTTTTAGAGCTGGGTATAGATTATATTTATTTTCTTATTCTCAACATGGAAAATATAATATAAGATTGTACAGATTTTACACTGGGGTTTCTCGTGAGTATTTATTATTATTTTTACATTGATTACCTTTAAATATTATTTTTTTAAAGTTTGATTATAGAATTTGATTTTACTTAAATAATTTAAATAAAATATTGATTTGTGGAGTCAAATATATGGATTTCCATTTTAGGTTATTAAGAAAAATAACTCAATTTGTTTTATTAGATTTTTTTTTTTATTTATATTTATATTAATAAATATATTTGGGATAATTTATTTATTTATAAAAAATTTAGTAATTTTTTTAGAGTGGGAAATTATTTCTTTTAATTCTATAAATATTGTTTTTTCTATACTTTTAGATTGAATATCTTTATTATTTATAATGTTTGTCTCATTAATTTCTTCTTCTGTTATTTATTATAGAAAAAGATATATAAGATCTGAATTAAATCTTAGTCGATTTATTATTTTAGTTTTGTTATTTGTTTTTTCTATAATAATATTAATTTTAAGACCAAATATTATCAGAATTTTTTTAGGTTGAGATGGTTTAGGGTTAGTTTCTTATGGGCTAGTAATTTATTACCAGAATGTGAAATCCTATAATGCAGGTATATTAACAGTTCTTTCTAATCGAATTGGGGATGTGATACTTTTAATAGTAATTGCTTGAATATTAAATTTTGGGAGATGAAATTTTATTTTTTATTTAGATTTAATAAAAAGAGATTTTAGTATAAAAATAATTAGATGAATAATTATTTTAGGGGCAATAACAAAAAGAGCACAAATTCCTTTTAGAGCTTGATTACCTGCGGCTATAGCAGCCCCCACGCCTGTGTCAGCTTTAGTTCATTCTTCTACTTTAGTAACTGCAGGAGTTTATTTATTAATTCGGTTTAATAATTTATTAGTAGGAACAGAATTTTTAAAAATATTATTATTAGTTTCAGGGTTAACAATATTTATAGCTGGAATTTCTGCTACTTATGAATTTGATTTAAAGAAAATTATTGCTTTATCAACTTTAAGACAATTAGGGTTGATAATAAGAATTTTAAGAATAGGATTTTATGACTTAGCTTTTTTTCACTTACTCACTCATGCTATATTTAAGGCTTTATTATTTATATGTGCAGGGATGATTATTCATATATTAAATGATAATCAAGATATTCGTTATATAGGGGGGTTAAGATTTTATATTCCTTTAACTTCTTTATGTATAAATATTTCTAATTTAGCTTTATGTGGAATTCCTTTTTTAGCAGGGTTTTATTCAAAAGATTTAATTTTAGAAATAGTTAGAATAAGAAATTTAAATTTAATTGTTTTTTATTTATATTATTTTTCTACTGGGTTAACAATGTTTTATACTATTCGTTTATTAATATATTTAATAGTAAATGATTTTAATTTATTAAGAGTTTATAATTTATATGACGAGGATTATGTAATGTTAAAAAGTATAATTTTATTGTTAACTATAAGAGTAATTTCTGGAAGAGCTTTGAGTTGAATAATTTTTTATGAACCTTATATGATTTTTTTACCTTTTAGAATAAAAATAATAGTAATTTATGTTAGAATTTTAGGGGGTTTATTTGGCTGATTAATTAGATTAATAAATTTATATTCATTAAATAAATTTATTTTAACTTATAAATTAAGAAATTTTTTAGGATTAATATGATTTATACCAAATTTATTTACTTATGGGGTTAGATTTAGAGCTTTAAATTTAGGGCAAAATTTCATAAAAAAGATTGATTTAGGGTGAAGAGAGTTATATAGAGGTCAGGGGTTACATAAAATTTTAAAAAGTTATTCAATTATTTTTAATACTCTAATAATGAATAATTTTAAAATTTATTTATATAGATTTATTTTATGAATATTATTTATATTTTTTATAATAGTGATGACAGTAGTTTATCTAAATAGCTTATAATAAGAGTGTAATATTGAAGATATTAAGGAGATAAATTTATCTTTAGATAATATTTATAAAAATATAAAATTTTATTTTTACATTGAAAATGTAAAGTTTTTTTTAAACTATATAAATAGAAATATTAATGGTAATTAACCACTATAAATTAAGTTAGCAGCTTAATATAAAATATTTCTTTAATTGGAATAGAAATTCAATGATATCATTAACAGTGATATACCTCTTTTTGGTTTCAATTAATTGAATCATTATAAATAAGGAGTTTGTTTACTCTTTCTTTTAAGTCGAAATTAAATGCAGTGGAATTGCTTCTTATTTAAGAAAAATTAAAATTTAATATTTTTTAATTGCAAATTAAATGTTTTTTTTAAACTATTTTCCTTAATAGGTTCAATTTAATATTTTTTGGTTTCATTCATGATAAAGTCCAATTAATAATATGATAATAAAAAATCTTGCAGTTTTAAATCAAATTATAATATTAGTAAATGAAAATGTTGGGATAATTGGGAAAATTAAAGCAATTTCTACATCAAAAATTAAGAAAATTACGGTAATTAAAAAAAAATGTATTGAAAATGGAATTCGAGGTAAAGATTTAGGGTCAAATCCACATTCAAATGGGGAACATTTTTCTCGGTCTAAATTTGTTTTTTTTGAGATTATTAAAGATAATATAATAAAAATATTTGAAATAATAATAAAAATAGTTGAAATTAATAATATAGTTTTAATTATTTATATTAAAATTGTTTAAACTTTTTGATTGGAAGTCAAATATACTAAATATATTATATAAATAATTAGTTACCTCATCAATAAATTGAGATATATAGAAAAAGTCATACTACATCAACGAAATGTCAATATCAGGCAGCTGCTTCAAATCCAAAATGGTGATTTCTTGAAAAATGGTTATTTATTAAGCGAATAAAACATGTTAATAAGAAAATTGTTCCAATAATAACATGTAATCCATGGAATCCTGTTGCTATAAAAAATGTAGATCCATAAATTCTATCCGAAATAGCAAATGGGGCTTCAATATATTCATATGCTTGTAATATAGAAAAATAAAATCCTAAAATAATAGTTAAAAATAATCTTTGATAAGTTTGTGAAAAATTATTATTTATAAGGGCATGATGAGCTCAAGTTACAGTTAAACCTGATGAAATAAGGATAATAGTATTTAATAAAGGAATTTGGAATGGGTTAAATGGTGTAATACTTATTGGAGGTCACATAGTTCCTAATTCAATATTAGGTGCAAGACTTCTGTGAAAAAAAGCTCAAAAAAATGAAACAAAAAAAAAGATCTCTGAGATAATAAATAAAATTATTCCTCATCGTAATCCTTTTGAAACCAGAATTGTATGTTTACCTTGGAAAGTTCCTTCTCGGCAAACATCTCGTCATCATTGGTATATAGTTAAAAGAATAATTATATAACCTAAAATTATTAAGTTTATATTAAAATTATGAAATCATTTAACTAAACCAGTAGTTAATGTTATAGTTCCGATAGCTCCTGTTAAAGGTCAGGGGCTATAGTCTACTAAATGGTATGGGTGATTGTGGTGATTACTTGACATAAGTTAGTTAGTTAGTTTCTCTAGAATAAAGAGTTCTCAGAATAGTAATTACATAAGATTGAATAATTGCAACAGCTCTTTCTAATATTAGTAAAATAATTTGAATAATAATTAAAAAAATTAAAAAATATGTACTTATAATATTCCCAGTATTACTTAATAAAGTTAAAAGTAAATGTCCAGCAATTATATTAGCAGTTAAACGAATAGCTAAAGTTCCTGGGCGAATAATATTTCTAATTGTTTCAATTAATACTATAAAAGGCATTAAAATGTTAGGAGTTCCTTGAGGGATTATATGAATAAATATATGTTTAGAATTATTGATTCAACCAAATAGTATAAATCTTAATCATAAAGATAGTGATAAAGTTAAAGAAATAGATAAATGACTAGTTCTAGTAAAAATATATGGGAATAACCCTAAAAAGTTATTAAATAAAATAAATGAAAATAGGGAGATAAAAATAAAGGTTGATCCTTTATTTTTATCAAAATTTAGAAGAATTTTAAATTCATTATGAAGTTTATTAATAATAAATTTTCAAATGACAAAGTGTCGGTTAGGAATTAATCAAAATGAAAAAGGTAAAAAGGTTAATCCAATAAATGTACTTAATCAATTAATTGAGAGATTAAAGATGTTAGTAGAAGGGTCAAAAATTGAAAATAAATTATTTATCATTTTCAGTTAAAAAAATTTTTTTTTTTAAAAAAATTTTTATTTGATTTTAAATTAATATTATAAAAAATATAGTAATTTATAACATTAAATAAAAGGAAAATACAAATAAAAAAAAAAAAAAAAAAAATTCAATTGATTGGTATTATTTGAGGGATAAAAGAATATTACTATTGTAATAATTTAAGTTTGACATACTAAGGTTATTATTTAACTAATTCTTTCATTAGAAGTAATTGCTAATTTACTATTAAATGGTTTAAGAGACCAGTACTTGCTTTCAGTCATCTAATGATGAATAATTATTAATTCAGTTAATGAAGTTTTTTATAGAAATACTTTCAATAACAATAGGTATAAAACTATGATTTGCTCCACAGATTTCTGAACATTGCCCATAAAAAATTCCTGGGCGATTAATAAAAAAATTAGTTTGATTTAATCGCCCAGGATTAGCATCAACTTTTACTCCAAGGGAAGGAATGGTTCATGAATGAATTACATCTGTAGCAGTTACTAAAATTCGAATTTGATTATTTATAGGTAAAATAATTCGGTTATCAACATCTAGTAAACGGAAATTATTTAGTTGATCATTTTCATTAATTATATAAGAGTCAAATTCAATATTATTAAAATCAGAATATTCGTAACTTCAATATCATTGATGTCCAATTGATTTTAATGTGATTAATGGATTATTTAATTCATCTAAAAGATAAAGTAATCGTAAAGAAGGAAGGGCAATAAAAATTAAAGTAATAGCTGGTAAAATAGTTCAAATTAATTCAATTATTTGTCCTTCTAAAAGAAATCGATTAATAAATTTATTAAAAAATAAATTTATTATTAAATATATAACTAAAATAGTAATTATTAATAGAATAACTAAGGTATGATCATGAAAAAAGATTATTTGTTCCATTAAAGGAGAGGCTCTATTTTGTAGATTAAGATTTGATCAAGTTGCCATTTCTAAAAAAAGGAAAACCTTTATAAATGGGGTTTAAATCCATTACATATTATCTGCCATATTAGAAAATAGTTATGATAGGTAATTCATTATAAGAATGTTCTGCAGGAGGAAGATTTTGGTATCATTCAATAGAAGTAGGTATATTTAAAGAAAATATAACTATCCGAGGGTTAATTATTGATTCTCAAATAATTATTATTATTATAATTGTTGCAATTAAAGAAATATAAGAACCTAATGAAGATACAATATTTCATGATAGATAATTATCTGGGTAATCAGAATAACGACGAGGTATACCAGCTAAACCTAAAAAATGTTGTGGGAAAAAGGTTAAATTAACCCCTAAGAATATAGTGATGAATTGAATTTTTAAATAATAATTATTAAGAGTTAATCCTGTGAATAAGGGGTATCAATGAATAAATCCTCCTAGAATAGCAAATACAGCTCCCATGGATAAAACATAATGGAAATGAGCAACAACATAATAAGTATCATGAAGAATAATATCAATAGAAGAATTAGCTAAAATTACTCCAGTTAATCCCCCTACTGTAAATAAAAATACAAACCCTAAACTTCATAGTATAGAAGGACTATAATTAATTTGTGTTCCATATAAAGTAGCTAATCAACTAAAAATTTTAATTCCAGTAGGTACAGCAATAATTATAGTTGCTGAAGTAAAATAAGCTCGGGTATCAATATCTATTCCTACTGTAAATATATGATGAGCTCAAACAATAAATCCTAAAAGACCAATTGCTATTATAGCATAAATTATTCCTAAAGAACCAAAGGTTTCCTTTTTTCCTCTTTCTTGTGAAATAATATGAGAGATTATACCAAATCCTGGTAAAATTAAAATATATACTTCAGGGTGACCAAAAAATCAAAATAAATGTTGATAAAGAATAGGATCTCCTCCTCCTGCAGGATCAAAAAATGATGTATTTAAATTTCGATCTGTTAGTAATATAGTAATTGCTCCTGCAAGGACTGGTAAAGAAAGTAATAGTAATAAAGCGGTGATTCCTACAGCTCAAACAAAAAGAGGTATTTGATCAAATGATATATTGTTGATTCGTATATTAATAATAGTAGTAATAAAATTAATTGCTCCTAAAATGGATGAAATTCCTGCAAGGTGTAAAGAAAAAATAGCTAAATCAACTGAAGATCCTCTATGAGCAATGTTAGATGAAAGTGGGGGGTACACTGTTCATCCTGTTCCTGCTCCATTTTCTACAATTCTTCTTGAAATAAGAAGAGTTAATGAAGGAGGTAATAATCAAAATCTTATATTATTTATTCGAGGGAAGGCTATATCAGGGGCTCCAAGTATTAATGGGACTAGTCAATTTCCAAATCCTCCAATTATAATAGGTATAACTATAAAGAAAATTATAATAAAAGCATGTGCTGTTACAATTGTATTATAAATTTGATCGTCTCCAATTAAGGACCCAGGATTCCCTAATTCTGTTCGAATTATTAAACTTAAAGAGGTACCTACTATTCCTGATCAAATTCCAAAAATAAAATATAAAGTTCCAATATCTTTATGGTTAGTTGAATAAAGTCATTTTCGCTTTTTAAAAATAAAATGGCTGAGTTTAAGCGATAAATTGTAAATTTATTAACGAGAAATTTCTCTTTTATTAAGTCTTATATTCATTTATGATATAAAATTGCAAATTTTAAGGTGTAATATTTACTAAGGCTTAAAGAATTTACTTTATTTATAATTTTGAAGATTATTAGTTTATTTAACTTAAAACCTTAAAAAAATAAAAAAGTATTAAAAATTAAACCTGATAAAGAAATTAAAGAAAAAAAATTAATAATTAAAAAAAAATTGTTTTTAATTTTAATTTTAAATCATTTTAATTTAAAAAAATTTAATATTAAAGATAAATATACAATACGAATATAAAAAAATAATATAATAAGTCTAGATATAACAAATAAAAAAGAAATAATGTATATATTATTATTGATTAAGAAATTAATAATAATTCATTTTGGAAAGAATCCTAGGAAAGGAGGTAATCCACCTAAAGAAAAAAAATTGATTAATAAAGAAATTTTAATAAAATGAATTAAATTAAAATTAATAATTTGATTAATAAAAAAAATATTTAATATATAAAATAAGAAACATAAAATTGAATTTATAAAAGAATATAAAATAAAATATATTATTCATATATTTTCACTAATTATTAAACTAGCCATTAATCATCCTAAATTATTAACAGAAGAAAAAGCTATTAATTTTCGAATAGAAGTTTGGTTAAACCCTCTAATTGCCCCAATTATTACATTTAGAATTATAATAATTATAATAAAATTATTATTTATATAATAAGAAAGTAAAATTATGGGGGAAATTTTTTGTCATGTTATAAGAATAAAGCAGTTTATTCAGTTTAAACCTTCTATTACATTAGGGAATCAAAAAAAAAATGGAGCTGATCCTATTTTTATTAATAAAGCTGAATTAATTATGATAGAAATAAAATTATTTATTTCAAAATTTTTGAATAAAATTATTTTTAATAAAATAGAAAAAAGGAAATTAATTGAAGCAATTGATTGTGTAAGAAAATATTTTAAAGAAGCTTCTGTAGCAAGAAGATTTTTTCTAGAAGAAATAAGGGGGATAAATCTTAGTAAATTAATTTCTAACCCAATTCAACATCCTAGTCAAGAATTAGAAGAAATTGAAATTAAAGTTCTAAAAAATAATATAAATAAAAAAAATATTTTATTAGAATTATTGAAAAAAAAAATTTAAAATAGATAAATAATAATAGAAATTTAAATTCTTATATATATATATATATATATTATATTTTAGTGTAAGATGCACAATAATTTTTGATATTATTAGATTTAGTTTAATTCTAAAAAATATAATAAAGGTAAAAAATTACATTATTTATCCTATCAGAATAATCCTTTTATCAGGCACTTTATTTAAGAAAAAGAGTAATCTTTATATTTGAGGTATGAGCCCAAAAGCTTAACTTAGCTTATTCTTAA